TAGACATCCTTTTCTTGTGTCGAAGACTCGCAAGACAAATAATACTCCCTATAGTCCCTAAAATTTGTTGTTTCGCCGATTTCTAGTTCCCTTTTTTTCTGCGCTTGCTTTCCTTATCTTTAGTATCTAGTCAAATTTTTCCATTCTAATACAAAAAAACTCTTTATTATTGATCCATTCTATCAATTTCAATTGGTCACTACCGACAGAGTTACATCACACCCCCTCCCATTTTTCAATACAAATTTGTATTGAAAAATAACGAAAAGGGGGTTAAAGTTAATTCTTCTTAATATACATACTAGGATTAGGACTATCAGACAAGTAATTCCTGACACCTGGTCGAAAAGGAATAGAAAGTCTAAAGAGAGGCAAAAAGGCTTTTGATAATTTTTTTGGTTCTTTCTTTTTTACGAATTTGATAAAGCTAAATAGACAGATCTAAAAATTCATTTCGGATAATTGAACCTTCTCAAACTGTTTCTTTTTAAGAACCAAAAAGATTTGTGCCAAAACAACCGATCCTAAGAAGAACAAAAGGCCTTGGACACGTAATGGATCTTGAAGTACTATTTCCGCATCCCCCTGACCAAATCCACCCACATTAGGATTACTCGTTAATGGTTGATCAAGTTTAATGGATTCGCCCTCTGAAACAAGAAGTTCTAGGCCTCGAGGGATAATATCAATTACTTGGCGTTCATTCGATGCATCCACTATGGTTATTTCGTATCCCCCTTTTTCTTTTCGTAAAATTTTGCTTATTATCCCTCCTGCCGTAGCATTATAAACTGTATTATTACTTTTGCTACCATCAGGATAAATCTGACCCCTTCCCCTGTTTCCACCTACGTATATAGGATATTTTAAGAAGTGAACATCTTTATTAGTAGCAGGGTCTGGGGCAAGAATAGGAAAGGTTATTTCACTATATTTTTGACCAGGAACAGGACCTATCACAAGAATATTTTTTTTATTGGGGCGATAATTCTGAAAAGACAGATTTCCTATCTTTTCTTTCATCTCGGGTGAAATACGATCGGGGGGGGCTAATTCAAACCCCTCCGGTAAAATAAGAACAGCTCCCACATTCAAAGCTCCTTTTTTACCATTAGCTAGAACTTGTTTTAGCTGCATATCATAAGGAATTTTAACAACTGCTTCAAATACAGTATCAGGAAGTACCGCTTGTGGAACCTCAATATCCACGGGTTTACTAGCTAAATGGCAATTGGCACATACAATACGCCCAGTTGCCTCTCGTGGATTTTCATAATTCTGCTGGGCAAAAATTGGATATGCACTTGAAATGGATGCCCAAGTTATTATATATATCATGAGTGAGACAGATATAGAGCGAGTAATCTCTTCCCTTATCCAAGAAAAGGTATTTCTAGTTTGCATGGTCCAATCATTTATCCCGAAAATTTCTACAATAAAGTTAGGTAGGTCGATAATATACTTCCCTAGCCACAATTCTGCTATTTACATTTACTGAAAAAAGAAAATTTTTTTGTTGAAATATACAAGGAATCCCCTCGTGGGTAAAAAAGAGTAAAGTAAATACGACTTTTATTTGGTTATGACGTATAAAGTAAGAAAGATTAGAATTGGATCAGTGAATCTTTTTTTAGTCATTTATTGCATGATAAATCACTACAAGTGACGGAGATACACGATTTAAATAACGAAAGATCCAATATTTAAAAATTGTATCAAGAATGACTGGAAAGGTAGAAACTAGACCAGATAAAATTTGCTCATAATGAGCAAACCCAAAATCTTTGTAAATATAACCAATCATTAGTTCCCAACCGTGAGGCGAATGGAATCCGATACATAAATCAGTTAATAAAAGAATCGAAAAAGCTTTAATTGTATCACTTAAATTATATAGGAATTCTTGAACCCAAGAATTGAGAATAAAAAGCTTTTCCTTACCCCAAAAGGAATAACCACTTAGAATAACGAAAGATATTAGATTTGTCGAGAAGTGCAAGATTGTATGGATACGATACTCATTGTGTATCTTGATGAATTGGATCGTTTCTTTGTGGATTCCTAGACGAAATTGTTGTAAATCGGTTTCTGGGTATTCCTTTATCATTTGATCCAGCTGGAATAGTTCCTCTAATTGTATGAATTTTTCTAGAACACTTTTTTCTTGAATATCATTCAAGAAAGTTTCGCATTGTTTAGTATTCCACCAATTAGTAATCCAAGTTTTCAAACTTTTATTACAGCAGAGAGAGATCAACCAGGGCAAAAAGACTATAGATGTAAAATAAAAAAAAGGAATGAATGCTTTCTTTTTTGCCATTTTGAATCTGTGAGTTGTTAATGAACCTACCGCATTTGTTGATTCTATTAGATCTCCTATTTCTATCGAGCATGAGTTTCTATTCTAATTCGAATAGAATATATTGAGCCTATAATCCCTTTTATCTTTTTCTTTTGATTCAATACTTAGTCTTTGCTTTGAACCTAGAAAGAATACAGAAATAGCCTCAGAATACACTTCCAATTTGAATCAAGAAAAAATGGGATTTCCAGGATGTTATTCCCCCCTTTTTCGATCAATACTAAAAGAACTTTTAAAAATTTTTCAAATAACAAATATGATTCGATTTTCGAGACGAATAAACTCTCTTTCTTTTCTATCAAATATATCAAAAAAAACGAGCATAAAAGAATAGATGACTGTTCAATTGAAAAAAAAAAGAAAGCAATTCTTTCGTTTTTTCTTCCTACTGCCAAAGTATTTAGTCTTTAAACTTTAAAAATGAATTCATTTCAAAATACTTCAATTGGTACACGCAAGAAGTAAGCCAATTCAGCAGCTTTTTGCTCAATTTCTCGTGTAGTAAAATTTTCATCAGTACGAATTAAAGGAATAGCCCCTTGACCTCGAATTTCCATATAAAGGACACGCCGAGCAGAAACACCCTCTTTAACTTCTATTCTGATGGACTGAATATCTTTCATAAGGAATCGTAAAAAGATGCGCCGGCTTTTTCCAGGAAATCCCCAACGAAAAATACGTACTATCCCTTCTTTTCGGTCGAAAAGATCATAACCACTACCCACATTCCACAAAATAGTGCACCACAAATAGCAACTAATAAAGAGACCCGCGATTCCATAGAAAGACATCACAATCCCTTGTGGAAAAAAAATGATTTGCTGAGACGCAACTAACGATATAAAATTTCTACCAAGATAACTGGAAGTTCCAACCAATAAGAATCCCAATGAACCTAAAAATAGGATAAAGGCCCAGCAGAAATTACTTGTTTTTCGAGACCCCGTTATAAATTCTATCCATAGAGATTCTGATCGCCAACTCATATATATTAGATCCAGTTATACAATTTTTTGGAATTGAGAAAATATGACTTTCCTTTTTTTGTTTTCAAAGTAACTCTCATCAACTATAACTATTTTGTTGTGAACCTTTACCTTAGGAGTAATTCATATAATTGTTTATATCTAAAATAATAATATCTCCTTCCTTTATATGATCCCCTATAACTATATACATACAAATAAATCCATTGACTTGAATTTCATACAGCGGGCCGATGATGATCCTTTTTTCAAAAGGGCGCAAAGTGAGTTACCCCATATAATACGTTTAGACATGCTTTTTTTAGTTATGTTTGTAGGAATCTATGTGTTATACAATATTCTACCAAATGGGTCTTATCAAATCGAAGTTTTTAAAATAAAAAAGGGAGTGATACGATTCGGTCTCATCCGATCTAAAAAATCTTATTTTTTTGAATATGAAGAAATAAAGAAGCCATTGCAAGTGCCGGAAAGACTAGGCCTACTAAAGGCACAAAAATAGAGGGTAAGTTGTTCAAAGTTGTCATAAAAGGGGGTACCTCAATTTAATATTTGTACCTGTTATTGTTATATTCTGAATTCTAAAGATATCTTAGAATATCTTGTATTTTTATTATTTCTATTATATATATTATATAATTATACTTAAGTATCTTTAAGTAAATATATATCTAATACTAATATACAACCTAATAGAAATAGATAGAATAGAACCTACTAGAAATAGAATCAAAAAATAGGTACAAGAAAGGCCAAACTAAATAAATGGACTTATTAATCTTTCAAAATAAAATAGATGTATTATCATAATCCCCCTGTTAGATTTATTATTCTTTTTTTTTTTTCTTTTTGTCTTCTAATAGTCATTAATAAAGAAAAAATTTTATTCCATTAAAAATTTCTACAAAATTGAATTGATTGGAATCTGATCCAACAACAGGGAATTTTCGGGAAATGCAAAAAGACGCAAGACTCTCTAGAGATCTATATCTCTAATCTATACATATGCAAGCAAGAGAGGAAAAAAACTTTGTTTCATTTTTCTAGTCTAATTTGAACTTCTCGAAAGCAAAAATTCACTTTTTATCTTGTTGATAAAGGTTTACTGAGTAGTAAATAAGAATATCGATAAAAAAAGGATTCGAAAGAAAAATGCATTTTTCAGGGTTTTAGTTTCATTCTGATAAACGAACTGTTCTATTCTATTTTATTTCATTTTTATTCAAAGGAAAAAAAGCATGGAGCTGAAATAACTCACTCACAACACCTTTTAAAGGATTACGTGGTACAATTGCATCCAATAAGCCCTTACGTAATAAAGATTCAGCTGCTTGTGAACCTTCAGGCACGGCTTTTTTCAATGTTTGTTCAATTACTCTTTTACCCGCAAATGCAATATAGGCATAGGGTTCGGCAATAATTATATCCCCCAACATACCAAAACTTGCTGTCACCCCACCGGTAGTAGGAGATGTAAGAATTGATATATAGAATAACTTTTTACTTGATTGATAATCACATAAAACCGAAGAAATTTTAGCCATTTGCATCAAACTTAAACTTCCTTCTTGCATTCGTGCTCCTCCGGAAGAACACACTAAAATAAGAGGTAAACGTTGATTGGTAGCATACTCGATCAAACGAGTTATTTT